TCCCCTTTTCCCTTTTCAAATAAATGAAATTGAAATGATTGAAGTTTTTCTATTTGGAATTGTCTTAGGTCTAATTCCTATTACTTTGGCTGGATTATTCGTAACCGCATATTTACAATACAGGCGTGGTGATCAGTTGGACCTTTGATTAATATTAATTCACATCTCTTTTTTTAACTGACCTCCTCCTTTCTTTAATTTCATTTTTTTGGGGGTCAAAGGTCAAATTCAGATTGCTGTATTTCATTTTCGATCTAACAAGACAAGAGCAGAATCACGCTCTGTAGGATTTGAACCTACGACATTGGGTTTTGGAGACCCACGTTCTACCGAACTGAACTAAGAGCGCTTTCTTACCACAACGGAAAAGACTGTAAAGAAGGGGATTCTTTTTTTTATATAGTATAGAACCCCCCAAAAAATTTCAACCCAAATAAATACTTCTTGCATATGTATACTATCATAAAATTGAAAATTATGTATTATGTATGTCCAAATTGAATCGCTCTAAAATGTATCTCTGGTTACTGCTTCGAGGAACAATAATAGGTAGGGATGACAGGATTTGAACCCGTGACATTTTGTACCCAAAACAAACGCGCTACCAAGCTGCGCTACATCCCTTTCAACTGGTCTACAGTATCATTGTAGAAAATCCCCGTCTTGTTTTCCACATCCTTATTTTATTTCCATTTCCTTCCTTTCTATGCAAAATGTATCTTGCCATTTCTTCCTCTTGGTCTCATATCATATAACATATAATAATAAATTAATATTTTTCTCGGGAATTCTCAGGCGCAAAGGGACCCGTTTTTTTGCTTTAAGAAAAAGAAAATCTTCTCTACCGAATCATTGCACATGTCAAGTTGAATTTTTGATTCCACACACAAATATAGGTGGTCTTTAACTACATATACATCTCTTACCATAATGTATTACAATATGGAATATAAAAAAAAGAAGGAGGATTCTCAATGCGAGATTTTAAAACATATCTTTCCGTGGCCCCGGTACTAAGTACTCTCTGGTTCGGGTCTTTAGCAGGTTTATTGATAGAAATCAATCGTTTCTTCCCAGATGCGTTGACATTTCCTTTTTTTTCATTCTAGTTATTGATATGGAAAGGGGTGAAGAAGATTAGAGATAGAGTCAAATATTTGTGACTAATCTCTCTTTCCCGTCTTTTTTTTTTCGAATTAGATAGATTGAATACGGGGGTAAAGAGAAAGAAAAAAGTGGATTCAACCTCAGTTAAATTCGGGTTAAGGCTCAAATTAAATTAAGAATCAAATTAATAATAGAGTTAAAAGAAAACAAAAGGGAAATGTGACTAGAATAAGAGTATCATGCAATACAAGATACTTAAATGTGTACTGCGATTAGAAATCGCTTTCGAAATTGTTGTATTACTTATTATTTACTATATTAATTGCAACAAAATTTCATAATTTGATTTTGAGTTGTTAGTCACTTCTATTTTTTCGTCCCTTTTCCTTTCTTCTTATTTGCGTCGGATCGGAAAATAGAAACGTTGGGTGAATCAAAAACCCAAAGGAGGTTCATGGCAAAGGGTAAAGACGTTCGAGTAAGGGTTATTTTGGAATGTACCGGTTGTGTTCGAAACGGTGTTAATAAGGAATCAACGGGTATTTCCAGATATATTACTCAAAAGAATCGACACAATACACCTAGTCGATTGGAATTGAGAAAATTCTGTCCGTATTGTTTCAAACATACAATTCATGGGGAGATAAAGAAATAGATATAGATCGAACCTAGTGCTTGGGTGTCACCCTTTCAAGGAACATGAAAAAAATTTAGATATATATTTCTATTATTTCATATATTGAAATAAAAACAACTAAATAAATATAGACAAACCCAATCCTATGAATTTCTTCTATAATTTTTTTTTTGATTTGATCGAAATAGTATTTTAGGGATAAGGAATAAACAAATTATGGATAAATCCAAGCGACTCTTTCTTAAATCCAAGCGATCTTTTCGTAGGCGTTTGCCCCCGATCCAATCGGGGGATCGAATTGATTATAGAAACATGAGTTTAATTAGTCGATTTATTAGTGAACAAGGAAAAATATTATCTAGACGGGTGAATAGATTAACCTTAAAAGAACAACGATTAATTACTATTGCTATAAAACAAGCTCGTATTTTATCTTCGTTACCTTTTCTTAATAATGAGAAACAATTTGAAAGAAGGGAGTCAACCGCCAGAACTCCTGGTTTTAGGAACAGAAAAAAATAGGCTTACTTTTCAATTGAATCAAAATTCTAATCCGAACTCAAAAACAGATGGACGTTTTGTTCAAAAAATCCGAGAATCATTCGTGTCGTAAGAAAAAAAAAGAATCGGGTAAGAGGAATAAATTTTTTTATCGGGCGTGTTCGCTCATTTTGACGACTTTATCATATTATCAGATTTTATCATACTAATTTCTACTCTACCTTCCCGGAGTTCATTCTCCAGAGAATTCCATTTCAAAAAGTTTGGCGGATTCCTTCCAATCCCCTTATTTTATGATCTCGTTGGAAATCATATAAAGACAATTCCTATTTGATATAGCTATTTGTGCAAGGATTTTACGATTAAGAAGCAACCGCCCCTTATACAGATTGTGTATTAATCTACTATAAATATAGGATGCCCCCGCCCCGCGAATTACTGCATTTATTCGAGTGATCCACAAACGACGAAAATCCCTTTTTTTCCTATCTCTATCACGATGCGCCGAAACCAAAGCTCTTATTTTCTGTTGAATAATTGTTCGAGTAAGTCTTGAATGAGCCCCGCGAAAACTGGATGCAAATAAACGCATTTTTGTTCTACGTCTCCGAGCTATATATCCTCGTCTAATTCTGGTCATTGAGTAAATGAAACTTTAATGAATAACTAATTGATTTCCTTTCTTTCAGTTATTCTTTTCCCCCTTCCTAGTCTATTAATAACAAAACGGATTCTTCCAATTTATAAAATAAAAATTCCAATGGCTTTTGCTACTATAACCTTCCCTACCACGCTTTTTTCCTTTTTTCTAGGCATTGGAAAAATAAAAATAGAAATAGCTAAAGAAATTGTGGGTTCCATCGTCTCTATGGTTACTTCTTAAACGGTGAGGTCTTCTCTATACACCGGAGCCCTTTCCTTCATTTTATTGGTAACTTGTACAGTTACCACTCTTTGGCTCTACCCATGAATTTTCCAGTAATGGGTCTTTCATAATGAGATATACCTTATACAGTAACGGTATTTAATTATGAAGATTGGTTGGGTAGCTGACCTTGTGAGTCCGTTCTTCTAAACATAATATTTCTACTTTTTTAAATAGGATTTCCCCCGCTTAATGGGTAACTATTTGTTACCAATGGGGAATTCTTTCTCATCTTAAATTGAAAATTCAGGTGATTTAATTTGCACCAATTGAAACCATAAATTTCATACACAATAGAAAGATATGATAGATCCATCTTTTTTAGATAGTGAATGGAGTTCTTCCATTCTATCCGATTCAACGGTACTGATCATTGATACTGGAAAAATTGTTTTTTCTTTTGTTTTGTCTCAGTCCATGATTTAAACGAGTCGCACATACACCCTCGTACATGTTCCTCGACGCTGAGGGCATCCCCCAAGAGCGGGGGATTTCGTGACGTTTCTGATTGGCTGTCTTGGGTTTCTAATAAGTTGTTTAATAGTTGGCATGCTGAATTATACATTATGGGCTGGTTTAGATTGATCCTAACCGGATGATTATGGATTTATTCGATTTCAATATATTAATAGAATATTAAACCCTTAATTAAGTAATTAAGAAGTAAGAAGATAAAATCTTAAATCGTATATTTGCACGAAGCTATTTTTTATCCAACCGCTACAAAATCAACAATTCCATGAGCTTGGGCTTCTGTTGCTGACATAAAAGTATCCCTTTCCATGTCTTCGGATACAGCCCATAAGGGCTTGCCTGTTCTTTGTACATAAACCCTTGTAAGGATTTCGCGCAGTTTCAGTAGTTCTTCCGCTTCCAGGATAAGTTCGGACGTTTGTGCCTCATAAAAACCGGCAGCAGGTTGATGGATCATTACCCTGATCATATAATATAACACAATCAAAGGTTCCTGTATCTCGCACGAGGAGGCAAGGCGAAGAGATAAAGAATAAAATAAGAAAAAGATAGAATTGAACAACCGTACGGGCATTTTTTTCACATTGCATACGGCTCCACAATGGAATTTTTTTACCTTTCATCGAAGAAAGAGAAAATGTGGGATCTATTATACCCAGATCGGTAAATGATCCAATTACCACCCTTCTTTTTTTTTCGGAGGAGTTCAAAAATACTATGATGGCCCCGTTGCTTTAATATATTTATTTCGTCTGTGATTCAGCAATCCCAAAGTTTCTTTTTTTTTTTTCGTACTCTTTCATAACATAAATGTTGTTAATAACCTGCCGGTGTGAAAAAAGTTTGTGACGCTGAAATCGACCTACGATAGGTAAGATAAAATCGGAAATACCCTTCCTTTATCTCATACTACTCTTTCGATACATAATCTAATATTTTGAAAAACAATAAAAAATTTGCATATCGAATTCGAAGTGCCATGCTAATATTACTTAATATTAATAATTCATATGGCGAAGGCATAGTCTTCTTTTTTCTCTTAAATAAAAAACCCATTGGCGCCAAGCGTGAGGGAATGCTAGACGTTTGGTAATTGCTCCTCCGACCAGGATAAAAGACCCCATTGAGGCGGCTAATCCCATGCATATTGTCTGTATATCTGGTCGCACAAATTGCATAGTATCATAAATGGCTATTCCAGGTATTACCCATCCGCCGGGAGAGTTTATAAGCAAATACAGATCCTTGGTCTCACTCTCCGAACTGAGATATACAAAAAGACCAATAAGTTGATTCGAAACATTGCTATCAATCGCTTGGCCTAAAAAAATTAATCTTTCTCGATAAAGTCGGTTGATTCGGATAAAATTGTATCCCTTAGGAGCCGTACGGGCACCTTTTGATGCATACGGTTCAACAAAACTAAAACTTGCGAAAAAAAATCAATGTGTAGCTTCCAGCCCTCTTTCTTTTTTTATAGCGGACTCCTTTTAATGAAGGAAGGGGCTTCTCTTTCATTTTTGAAGAACGATGCGTTTGGCCGGTTTTCCTATAATATTAGAATATAAAAAACAGTTTTATCGCACTAACTTTTCATTGATGTATTTTTTCATCGAGATCCAATCCAAAAATCACGATGCCATTTTCTTGTTCCTGAATGGGCTTCTTCCATTTTTTTAGGTTTATGCTCTACTCCGAGTAAGGATCCGCCCGATTTTGATTTGCACATATAGGACAAATGACCCCAATACCACGTCTTTGTTTTTTTTTTTCATTTTTTCTCAATTTTGCAATTCATTTCTTTTATGTCTTCCGCCAAATATTCGACGTATCCATTCTATTTATTATTCGATTGATTAACTGTTTGGGATCAGTGCTATTTAATAATTTCTTTCTAAATAGAGTTGTTTATGATATCTATAAGTCCTAATAATAGATATATTACCAATTGGGTTTTTCTAAACGGAGCCTGGATACTTAATTTTATTGGTCCAGCCAAGTCGACCATAAATTATTTGAATTGCTAATATTAATCTGGATACCTCTTCACAAAACGGATCTAATTGCATTTCATTGCACTTGATGATTCAATCGCTTTTTTTGGGGGCGAAAGAGAGGATATCTCGATCGGGGGAGAGAATGGGGAAATCCCATATGACCCAATATATCTGACAGGGCGCACTATATGTCAATCCAAGTTGGATTTCGCTCTCCGGGAGTTCGAAAAGGAACTTTTGGAACACCAATAGGCATAAACTGAAAGAAAAAAGAATTAAGTACTCTATTTCACTTTGATGTGGAAACGTAATAATGGTTTTATTATTTTAATAATATTAGCTTTATCGTCATATTTTCTACATAGATAGAATAAGTTCATAAAATAAAGGAAAACAAAGAAAGTTTTTACGAATAGGTACTTTGAATGATGACTAAATATGGATGCATGCGCTCTTCGAAAAGGGAATAAACCCCCATTGCGTATTGGTACTTATCGAGTATAGAATAGATCTGCTTCTCTTTTTTCCTATGAAACAAATTGTTCCATTTTTACTAAAAGAATAGAACAAATAGTAACCCTTTTTCCGAGATAATCCACTGAAAAAAAAAAGGGGGTCCATAGCATAGTTTTTTCAATGCAATAAAGTTACATAGTGTCTATTTTTTGTTGATAAAGGGGTATTACCATGGGTTTGCCTTGGTATCGTGTTCATACTGTCGTATTGAATGATCCCGGTCGTTTGCTTTCTGTTCATATAATGCATACAGCTCTGGTTGCTGGTTGGGCCGGTTCAATGGCTCTATATGAATTAGCAGTTTTTGATCCCTCCGACCCTGTTCTCGATCCAATGTGGAGACAAGGTATGTTCGTTATACCCTTCATGACTCGTTTAGGAATAACCAATTCATGGGGCGGTTGGAGTATTACAGGAGGGACGATAACGAATCCGGGGGTTTGGAGTTACGAAGGTGTAGCCGGGGCGCATATTGTGTTCTCTGGCTTGTGCTTCTTGGCAGCTATCTGGCATTGGGTGTATTGGGATCTAGAAATATTTGGTGATGAACGCACAGGAAAACCTTCTTTGGATTTGCCTAAGATCTTTGGAATTCATTTATTTCTCTCAGGAGTGGCTTGCTTTGGCTTTGGCGCATTTCATGTAACAGGATTGTATGGTCCTGGAATATGGGTGTCCGACCCATATGGACTAACTGGAAAGGTACAATCTGTAAATCCCGCGTGGGGTGTGGAAGGTTTTGATCCCTTTGTTCCAGGAGGAATAGCCTCTCATCATATTGCAGCAGGGACATTGGGCATATTAGCAGGCTTATTCCATCTTAGTGTCCGCCCGCCCCAACGTCTATATAAAGGATTACGTATGGGCAATATTGAAACCGTTCTTTCCAGCAGTATCGCTGCTGTCTTTTTTGCAGCTTTTGTTGTTGCTGGAACTATGTGGTATGGTTCAGCAACTACTCCTATCGAATTATTTGGTCCCACCCGTTATCAATGGGATCAGGGATACTTTCAGCAAGAAATATATCGAAGAGTTAGCGCTGGACTAGCCGAAAATCAAAGTTTATCAGAGGCTTGGTCTAAAATTCCTGAAAAATTAACTTTTTATGATTACATCGGAAATAATCCAGCGAAAGGGGGATTATTCAGAGCGGGTTCAATGGATAACGGAGATGGAATAGCTGTCGGGTGGTTAGGACATCCTATCTTTAGAGATAAAGAAGGGCGTGAACTTTTTGTACGTCGCATGCCTACTTTTTTTGAAACATTTCCAGTTGTTTTGGTAGACGGAGATGGAATTGTTAGAGCCGATGTTCCCTTTAGAAGGGCAGAATCGAAGTATAGTGTCGAACAAGTAGGCGTAACCGTTGAGTTCTATGGTGGCGAACTGAACGGAGTGAGTTATAGTGATCCTGCGACTGTGAAAAAATATGCTAGACGTGCCCAATTGGGTGAAATTTTTGAATTAGATCGTGCTACTTTGAAATCCGATGGTGTTTTTCGTAGCAGTCCAAGAGGTTGGTTTACTTTTGGACATGCTTCCTTTGCTCTGCTCTTCTTCTTCGGGCACATTTGGCATGGTGCTAGAACCTTATTCAGAGATGTTTTTGCTGGTATTGACCCAGATTTGGATGCTCAAGTGGAATTTGGAGCATTCCAAAAACTTGGAGATCCAACTACAAGAAGACAAGTAGTCTGATGCAGCATTGCTCTGTTATTTTTCGCTTCTCACTTCTATTTTCTCTTTGTGATTTTACATAGGATACTGAAAAAGTCTGGATTTAAATCTCCGCCCTTTCGCCTTTTCTTTGATTTTTTTTTCTTTAATCGGGGAGATGATCCCCAATAAACAGGTATGGAAGCTATAATTGTAAACCGCGATCAAATTTATGGAAGCATTGGTTTATACATTCCTCTTAGTCTCGACTCTAGGGATCATTTTTTTCGCTATCTTTTTTCGCGAACCACCTAAAGTTCCAACTAAAAAATGAAATGATTTTTCATTATCTGAATTGAAGTAATGAGCCTCCCAACATTGGGAGGCTCGTTACTTCAACTAGTCCCCGTGCTCTTCGAACGGGTCTCTTAGTTGTTGAGAGGGTTGCCCAAAAGCAGTATATAAGGCGTACCCAGTAAAACTTACAAGTAATCCAGATATAGAGATGGCGACTAGGGTTGCTGTTTCCATTATTATATAATTTCAAGACCACAATGGATCTATGATAAGATTGTTTATTTACAACGGAATGGTATACAAAGTCAACAGATCTCAATGAATACAAAATAGGATTTATGGCTGCACAAACTGTTGAGGGTAGTTCTAGATCTGGTCCAAGACGGACGTCTGTAGGGGCTTTATTGAAACCATTGAATTCGGAATATGGTAAAGTAGCTCCTGGATGGGGAACTACTCCTTTGATGGGTGTCGCAATGGCTCTATTTGCGGTATTCCTATCTATTATTTTGGAGATTTATAATTCTTCCGTTTTACTGGACGGAATTTCACTGAATTAGATTTATAAGAACCCTAGCTTTTAAATAAAAATACAAAAAACGATGCATTTAGGCCTCGGCTTTTTATTTTATCTTATTCTTTTTTGGTAGTTCGACCGCGAAATTTTTGTGTTTCTGTATTTCCGGAATATGAGTGTGTGACTTGTTATAATTGATCCTATTGAGAGTACAGAGAGTGGGTCTGTCGTCTTGATAGAGATGGTTTTACCCCGTCGGATATTCATTCTAGTATCTGGAGCACGGAATATATGAAATATATCACGAAGTATTTGAACTATGATTCATACTTAATATTCAGACCTCGTGGCCGGATTCCTCAAATTTTTCCAAAGAAAAAGTTTTCAATTGAAAGAGTTTTCTTCTTTTAAATTCCCGTTTCTGCTTTGATTTTGCTCAAAGAACAAACTTTTCTTTCTAGTTTTAGTCATTCTATCGATTCTACTCGTTGAATAAATGATGATCCAACGGTTCTTACTCAGGGAATCCTTGACTTAGCTTGAAGGTTTTATTGAATCATCGTGGTTCTAGTATGAATTTAAGGTTTCAATTGATTCCTAGGGTCTTAACAAGAAAATTCCTATCAATAATAAAGAAAACAAAAGTAAAGCTACATTACATACAAATTAAAATAACAGATGAAAGAAAAAAATAGGGAAATAGAAGATTCAAGAGGCCTGGAACGATCAACAGAAAGACAAGTGAGCCTACTTGATTTTTTGACATTCTAATTATAACAAAAAAAAAAGAGCTTTCTTACTTTTACCCTTTCATATTTTTAGCGAAAATTGAATCAAAAGATTAAGAAGTTTCCAATTTTCTATTCCATACCTATTTTAACCTGTTTTTGGTTTTTTTTGTTTGAGCTGTACGAGATGAAATTCTCATATACGGTTCTCAGAGGGGGAGTCCCCTTGGTTTACCTATCTCAATAAAGTCTACGATTGGTTCGAAGAGCGTCTCGAGATTCAGGCGATTGCAGATGATATAACTAGTAAATACGTTCCTCCTCATGTCAACATATTTTATTGTCTAGGAGGAATTACGCTTACTTGTTTTTTAGTACAAGTCGCTACAGGGTTTGCTATGACTTTTTACTACCGTCCGACCGTTACGGAGGCTTTTGCTTCTGTTCAATACATAATGACGGAAGCTAACTTTGGTTGGTTAATCCGATCAGTTCATCGATGGTCAGCAAGTATGATGGTCCTAATGATAATCCTGCACGTATTTCGTGTGTATCTCACTGGTGGTTTTAAAAAACCTCGCGAATTGACTTGGGTTACAGGTGTGGTTCTGGCTGTATTGACCGCATCCTTTGGTGTAACAGGTT